TTAAGAAGACCACCCGGTCGCGAAGCTTATCCAGGAGACGTTTTTTATTTGCATTCCCGCCTTTTGGAAAGAGCCGCTAAACCAAGTTCTCGTTTAGGCGAAGGAAGTATGACTGCTTTACCAATAGTTGAGACTCAATCCGGGGACGTTTCGGCTTATATTCCCACTAATGTAATTTCCATTACAGATGGGCAAATCTTCTTGTCCGCGGATTTATTCAATGCTGGAATCCGTCCAGCTATTAATGTGGGTATTTCCGTCTCCAGAGTAGGATCCGCAGCTCAAATTAAAGCCATGAAACAAGTAGCCGGCAAATCAAAATTAGAATTGGCTCAATTTGCAGAGTTAGAAGCCTTTGCGCAATTCGCTTCCGACCTAGATAAAGCTACTCAGAATCAATTGGCAAGAGGTCAACGATTACGGGAGTTGCTCAAACAATCCCAATCATCCCCTCTCGCGGTGGACGAACAGATAGTTACTATTTATACCGGAACGAATGGATATCTTGATCAATTAGAAATTGGACAGGTAAGGAAATTTCTTGTTCAGTTACGTACCTATTTAAGAACGAATAAGCCTCAGTTCCAAGAAATCATATCTTCTACCAAGGTATTCACCGAGCAAGCAGAAGCCATTTTGAAGGAGGCTATTCAGGAGCAGATCGAACTATTTCTACTTCAGGAACAAACATAAAGAAATTGGTCATTTGGTAGAGTCTCTTAGTACGACAGAAATTGTTGAGAAAAGAAATGGCTCTGATTCGAATCATTCCAAATATGTTTCTTGGAATAGCAATCCAAACAAAATAGATGTAAATAAATTGCGTCCAATAGGATTTGAACCTATACCAAAGGTTTAGAAGACCTCTGTCCTATCCATTAGACAATGGACGCTTCTCATTCCGATTCTCTTCTTTCTTATTCCTCCTTTCCATTCCCTGTTTGGAGAAAAACAGAAACAATCAGATTGTATGCGTCTTAGGGAATAAAGACGCATATTCAAATCAATGATGTATGTATTATGATTCATATCGAGCGGGTAGCGGGAATCGAACCCGCATCGTTAGCTTGGAAGGCTAGGGGTTATAGTCGACGTCGATTCATAATTTTTAACGTCTCTAATTCAAAACCGAACATGAAACTTTGGTTTCATTCGGCTCCTTTATGGAATATGGATAGATTCCCGGATTTAGGGCGCAAAGTGACCTAAACGAAAAAATTTACGATGTATGATACGATGTATGATATTAGTATGGAAAGGTATGGAAAGAAAAGAAGGAAGTCATAGCAAAGCAAATCGGAATAAGAAAAATTCGATCCATAACACCTATGTCAGCTTTTCTGTCTGATTGTATCCAATCCAAAGCTACTCGCTTTCTAGATGATCCCCCTAGAAGAGGGGAGGGGTATTATAAAAATCCTTCTATTCTAGTTACTTCGTTCCCTATTTCTACTGATATGAATCCTTAGGAAAAGAATCTTATTTCTACCGAGCTGAAACAATATATATGCCGATGGCCCCAGTAAACCGAAGTCATCGTTTAATAGCTATTTGGCTTCAATCTTCCCTTTACAAAAATCGAAGATCTAGTTACGATTAGAAATACACTTTTGTATCTTCATCCATGGATCTTTTACTCATACTTATCTAATCTAATTGGAAAACTAAAAAAATTATGCTTCGCGATTCCATAATCCCAGTTTTTGGATGCAAATCACGAAAATGTATATTCTTCCCCAATTGTGGCATTGATAGGAAAGGATTAAACCCTTGTAAGAAATAAAGTTTTTTATCGGAATATGAATGTATCAAACCGAAAGAACCCTTAACTATTTCAGTTGGTAATAGAACGAATCACACTTTTACCACTAAACTATACCCGCTACATTGTGATTATTGTATAGGAATGGCCCATTTGTCGAACAAGGAGATGAGGCGCGATCAAGATATTGTGAAAATTAGAGTGCTGGCATGTCCTGTCTCTGGGGATACTTGATGAAATAGGGCAAGAGGATAAATAAATGAAAAAAAAAACCTCTTTCCTTTTGTTTTGCTGTAGAAGTCGTTACTGAGAGGTCCGATAGAATCGGTGAAGTTGGAACAGAAAAATAAGTTTTGTGCAATAATTTATATAGTTAAGTTATAGTTATAGTTCCATTTTTTTTTTGCTCAAGCGTTTATTCAAACAAAGCTTGTCTCTCGAGGACTTGAGGGAACAGACATACGCTTTTTCCATTCCAGTAAATAAAAAGCAACGATGAATCAAAGGAAAAAAAGGAAAGGAGGGGAATAACAATATAATAAATTTCCTTCATATCATAGAAATTATAATAGCTCTTGTTGCTGCTTCAATAACATATTGAGTTTTCAAATTTATAATTTTAGGTTAGGATTCATTGAAAAAGGGGGGAATGGCCTGGCCAGTGCCTAGCCAGGCCGGGAGAACAAAAGAACCTTTCGGACGAAAGAAAATCAAAGAGGGATGGATCCTTTTTCCTTTAGAGATATCTGTTTTGAATGGTTGTATAAATGGGATTTCTTATACAATTCATATATATATTATATCTCTAGAATAAAGAAAAAGAAATATCAATCTTTACTTCACACGTCGCGTCACATATGAATTATGCGTTTTTTGCAATTTGGAGAGATGGCTGAGTGGACTAAAGCGGCAGATTGCTAATCTGTTGTACGAGCTATTCGTACCGAGGGTTCGAATCCCTCTCTCTCCGTTCCCTACGCTCACTTGATATTTATTATTTATCTTTCTAATTCTATAAATCCCGAGTCCCTTTGGCTTGGTTGGATTGATGATTTCATTTAGATAAATGAAATGTATGGAATAGATCAAATTAAAAGTTAAGAAGATGGATTTAGAAACCAAAAAAGGAAAGGAAAAATCCATTATTCTTTATTCCTCGCGCCCAGGATTACGTCCTGGGTCATTAGACAGGAATCCGAAGATGAAGAGCGAAACAAAGAATATCACCACCGTATAAACGAACAGTTTGAGAGTAAGCATTACAAATCTCCAAGACCAGTTGGGGGAGAAAAAGGGAATAGATTCTCAACCTTTGTACCATCCCATTTTTTGACACCAATAAACGAAGTGGTTTTTTTAGAAAAGAAAGGAATTAGCAGGAATTCAATTCATTTGTAATAAGGTTCTGATTCCTTCGTTACCAAAATAATCTCGTCATACCTACAATACGATTTTATATTGTGGGGGATCAGAATGCCGTATGCGCTCCATGGATGGAGGGTCAGAATGAGAAAATGAGGTGATCCGGATTCACGGAGTCTATCAAAGAATGTTCAATTCAATGTTTGAATCGAGGGTTCTTGTCTTAATGCACTACTTCTACTTATCTCATCTTTCTTATTAAATAAATGGTAAAATATATATATATTTTTCGAATAAATCGTGAATCTTTCTAGAACAGTATCAAGGATCTCATCGAAAACTTACAGCAGCTTGCCACACAAAGGCTAAGAGAAAAAAGAGCACAGGTATGACCGGCATAACATCTACGATTGGGTTCAAAAAAGCATAAGCCTCGGGCAATTTTGCGAAGAAAAAACCACTCGGCTGAAGGGCAGAATTAAGACAGATACAGATTAAACTAAAGATATTAGGCATAACAAATCAAATATTTTGTTCTTAGAATAATATCATTTTTATTAAGTTATTGATTGATTTGATATAAGAGAAAAAATAAAGAAAGAGGGTAGGTAAAAAAATCCTTCTTTCTTTGAATTCCCCCAATCAAATTCAATTGTCAAATTGAATTATACGGAATCATACTTTCATACATTATCTTAATTATCTTAATTTAATTATATGTAATGATCAATGAATTTAGTTTTATTCCGGATCTACACGTGTCGAATCTCAGCAACAACTTCTTTCTTCCATAGATACTGGGCTGGAATTGACGAACACCCAATACCAATATTAATGTATATTCGTGTTGAATAGAAACATAAATGGGGCGTGGCCAAGCGGTAAGGCAACGGGTTTTGGTCCCGTTACTCGGAGGTTCGAATCCTTCCGTCCCAGATCAATTCCATCTTAACTTAACAAATATTATTTGTTCTCTTTACTTTAATAATCTCAATAATCTTCTATTTAATTAAGAGGTTCATGTTGGATACAACGTAATCGTAATCCATTCTTTATTTCTAGCTTTTCATTTCTAGTTTGGTTTTTAATGGTTCTTTTCTGAATTATACTTTACCTTTCTATTCTGTTTCCTACACATGGAATCCACTTTCAATGACTGACACACGTATGAAAAATCCATGATTGTGGTATAGGCGGGATGGGAGCATAGACATAGATCCATTGAGAAGATATTTTTTTTTATTGAATTCCAAATTTGATTATTCAGCGTATGTCCGTACCGTTCATATTGAAGTTAGTTAGTAAAAAGAAGAGACTTTATGCTTAAATCCATTAAATTTCCTGCATGATCCATTCTGAGTCGAAATGTGAAAGAAACCTCTTCTATCTTCTAACTTCTAATTAATGGTAAAGCGGATATGGTAATCGTATCTCATTTAATAATTATCCCAATTGCCAATTCATTTTTATTTATATTCTATCTAGTAGGGGTTTTTGGATTCTAATAAGGGTTCGGGTTCGTGGTACCAATTCCATGAACGGGATTTGAGTTTCTAAGACTGGACTAAAATGAAAAATGGGAATAAAAAACAAAACGTATCTGGACCCATTTTGTTTTGCACTTATACGTATCTAGTACTGGTATAGCACGCAGCTTATACAGCTTATAAGAAAAGAAGATCCTTTTATTGGTTGACCGGGTATGTATGATTCATAATCCAGATGGAATTTTTTTAGATATGCGCTGATCAACAATGGAAGGTATCAATTGCAATATCTGTGGCTATTCCCGATTTCATCAACAAACAATCAAGTTCAATACGGAATAGATGCATTGTATCCAATTTTTTTGCATCGGGTTCTAGTTCTAATGAACTGATGAATAATAGAATTGTAAATCAATGTATCAATTGGTAGGCAGAATCATAGATTTCATTTATTGACTTTATCGAAGGACTCCAGAAGCAAAAAAGCAGAATCTGCCAAAAATAAAATGCCTTCCTTTTGTATTGTTATTGTTCTATTTCAGTAAGAACAAACAACAACAGCGTTTTGGTTTCGGTCAAAAATTTCTGTGATGCCTTAGAATATCCACGATTGCCCACGGTAACAGCTGTATATATAACATAACCCGATGGATACCGAAAGATCATACTGCTTTGATTCTGATTTTCTCAATCGGATGAAAGAATGAATGGAAGACGTTCACTTTACCTTATTTCATTTACTTTGTCTTTTTTTTTTTATTCATTTTTTTTTACATTTACATAATTAATTACATTTACATAATTAATTATATTATATATTAATATTAATTTATTATTATGTTTGATGCTCATGAACAAAGAAATGAAATTAGTTTTAGATTTTGTTTCTCGTCCCATTTATCTGGTTTAAACAGTTGATGATTTAAGGAAAAGAAAGATTAAATTTAGTTTAATGTTATTATGATGATCAAATTTACGTCTAGGAGATATCCGCAATTACAGTTACTCGTTGTGATTGCACAGACTTGCTAATTGATTCAGAGATCAAATTGAGTCTTTACGGGAGAATTGCTTTCCAGCAATGATGCCAAAGTACGAGATTTATTTTATGTGAAACCATTTTTCATTTTTAATGAATCTTCGATACTCGATGAAGTCTGAGATTAGTGAATCTATCATTTACCATCGAATCACTTTGGCCCTTTCCGGTTCATTGGAATAGCTTAGTCAGTTACTAACTCATTCTTTTCCGGTATTGGAAATCTAATTAAAGATCTTTAGTTTAGTCGTTCGAGCAAGAATTGGCTCATTTCATTCATGACTGATCGTCACAAATGATCAGGTTGTTAACTAACTTGTTGTTTATTCATCTTTCTTATAAATGATGAAAAAAATGTATTTCATTCATACGCTAGAATGAATCTGGGGTCAAACTGGATACTTGTTAGATATACATATGCGTCCGTGGAGAATATAAAAAAATAGAGTAAAAGATCAATAAAAAATATGGAATACTATTCCATTGATTGAACCAATGACTATTCATGATTTAATTCCATATTGAATCAATCCCGTACCGATTCCGAATTATAGGAATGTTTGTTATGGTAAAACTTCGTTTGAAACGATGTGGTAGAAGGCAACGTGCGACTTGAATGACATGATCGGCTGTGGATTTTGACATCCATCATCTTCAATGAAGATGCTCTTGGCTCGACATATTTTGTTCTGTTTCACTATTACTCCACGATGTTTGGTTGTAATGTAAATAGTACACGATGGAGCTCGAGAATAAATGATTATCAGAGGCAGGATCTAGGGTTAGTGCCAATCAATAATTTGGAACGACTTCGTAAGTATATCTTCGATATAGAAAAGGTCAAATTATACCGAGTTTCAAATCAAAAAGTTTGTTGTAATTGGTGAAACTATTTCGATTATAAAGAAGTGTATCGCAGGGGAATTAATTGAATCGTTCGTATGATTCTTCGACGTAAAGAAAGAAATAGCCAAAAGGTATGTTGCTGCCGTTCCGGAAGATTAAAGATCACCGAAGTAATGTCTAAACCTAATGATTCAAAAATAAGTGATTCCAAAACAAGAAAACACCATTTTCAATTATTGTCTCAATCAAGTGGATTGGATCATAATAAGAAATGGAAATAGATTCCAGATGAGACAAAAAAGGGGGTTATAGACCGCTCAAGAAATATTTATTTAAGGATTTATTTTTGAGTCCTTTGAGAATTACCCAACTTGAGTTATGAGGACGAATGATATTTTTTTTTTTTTCTTATTCTTAGGAAGGAAGAATGAAAAAAGACGACTCAATTTTATTCATGATTTCATGGATCCGTTTGCTATCGGTTTATATCCATAAAATTGAATCATTCTTTCTCGAGCCGTATGAGGAGAAAACTTCCTATACGTTTCCAGGGGGGGGGGGGTATTGCCCATCCATCTATCCCAATGAGCCACCTATCGAATCATTGCAATTGATGTTAGATCCCGAAGAGAGGGGAGAGATCTTCGGAAAGTAGGCTTTTACGACCCGATAAAGAATCAAACTTATTTAAATGTTCCTGCTATTCTATATTTGCTTGAAAAAGGAGCTCAACCCACGGAAACTGTTCATGATATTTCAAAAAAGGCAGAGGTATTTAAGGAACTTCTAGTTAATCAAACAAAATGAAATTAACGAAATAAAAAGATGGCCAGTACCGGTATAGTAGCTAGTTCTAGTTTTGTGTAATTGTTTCTCCGCCACTCTCTTGCTATATTCATACCTATTCACTATTGTTCCTATATGATTCCAGATAATGTAACGACAAAGAATTACAAAGAATTTCTTTGTCTTTTTTTTTTTTTTTATATGAGAGGGATAAAAAAAAGATTATATGTAATAACGTAATAACTTAAATCCATGAAATTATGGGATTACCATTAATCAGGTGGTTTTCCTTGGGACTCCCTCAACTCAAGAAACAAGAGGTCAATCTTGGGGCCTCCAGTGAATAAAGACGAGATTCTTTTTTCCCTACTTCTTCTTTACTTCACTTAATTTTCATTTCTTGTAGTGCCAATCTAACACAACGCCTTATTTATATTTAGTTTATTTGTTGTATTTTGTTTTATTTTATTTGTTTTTCCAATATTTCGTTTGTATTGACAATGGTGTCTCGAACGAATAGAATACAATAGAATTCGATCGTAGATAAATAGATCTATTCTTGTGGTCTCATAGGTTTGGTCTTTTACTTCATTCAAAGGATTGGTTTGACGGATCGTCTGTGACATAGGAAGTATTTTTTTATTTACTAAAGACTAAAGCTATACTTATTTGTGAATCTGCTCTTCTGTATTGTATATATTTTTCGATAATCATATTTTCTTCTAAACTTGCTCTTATTCTTATGTTAGTTCAATGTTTTGACTTGACTGGTTCCGGTAATCAAATCTCTTTATTTTTATTTTATTCCGATCGTATCTACACATCATATTTATCCTTATCTGGGTTGCTAACTCAACGGTAGAGTACTCGGCTTTTAAGTGCGGCTATGATCTTTTACACATTTAGATGAAGCGGATTCGTCCATACCATCGGTAGAGTTTGTAAGACCACGACTGATCCTGAAAGGGAAGGGAATGAATGGAAAAAACAGCATGTCGTATCAATGGATAACTCCGAGAATACTTCATTCTTATCTGGTCATATCAGATCGGTAAAAAATGTCCTCTTGATTCTTAGTTGGAACGGTTCCAAATTCATTCATAGTTGGGTCAAGTGAATAAATGGATAGAGCTATATAGCTCCAATTATAAGGAAAAACCAAAAGCAACGAGTTTCCGTTCTTATCTTAATTCGAACGAATACCCGATCTAATTAGACGTTAAAAATATATTAGTGCCTGATGCGGGAAAGGGCTCTCCTGCGAGTGGATCATTGATTCCTTTTTCAAAAAAAAAAATCCTAACTATTCACTTCACTATTCTCCATTAGTTACTGGAGTGTAACCAAATGTGTATAAGAAACGGTGTACTGATAAATAAAATTTATTCATTCCAAAGTCAGAAGAGCGATCGGGTTGCAAAAATAAAGGATTTCTAATACACAATCTCTTGTAACTATACCCAAACACGAACGAGTTGGATGGAAAAAGAGAGGATGCGTTGATTAGACGTCTTGTCTCCGGTATATCTGTTTTTACGATATACCTTGTTAGGACCATATCGCACTATGTATTATTTGATAACCTAAGAAATCCTCCCCCGCATGCGGTTCAAGTTTCATTGCAAATGGAGAAATTGCAATACGAATTGCAAGGCTATTTAGAAATAGATAGATACCGGAAACAGCGCTTCCTATATCCACTTCTTTTTCGGGAGTATATCTATGCACTTGCTCATGATCATGGTTTAAATAGTTCGATTTTTTATGAACCCACGGAAAATTTAGGTTATGACAATGACAATAAATCTAGTTCACTAATTGTGAAACGCTTAATTACTCGACTGCATCAACAGAATCATTTAATCATTTCGGTTAATGATTCTAGGTTCGTTGGGCCCAACAGGAGTTTTTATTCTCAAACGATATCAGAGGGTTTTGCAGGAATTATGGAAATTCCATTCTCGATGCGATTAGTACCTTCTCTAGAAAGAATAGCAAAATATCAGAATTTACGATCTATTCATTCAATATTTCCCTTTTTAGAGGACAAATTATCACATTTATATTATGTGTCAGATATACTAATACCCCACCCAATCCATCTGGAAATCTTGCTTCAAACTCTTCGCACCCGGATACGAGATGCTCCTTCTTTGCATTTATTGAGATGCTTTCTACACGAGCATCATAATTGGAATAGCCTTATTACTCCAAAGAAATCCATTTCCATTTTTTCAAAGGAAAATAAAAGATTATTCTTGTTCTTGTATAATTCTCATGTATATGAATGCGAATCCGTATTAGTTTTCCTTCGTAAACAATCCTCTCATTTACGGTCAATATCTTCTCTAGCCTTTCTTGAGAGAACACATTTTTATGGAAAAATAAAACATCTTGTAGTGGCACCTCGTAATGATTCTCAAAGGACCCTGCCCCTCTGGTTCTTCAAGGAACCCTTGATGCATTATGTTAGGTATCAAGGAAAATCAATTATGGCTTCAAGGTGTACTAATTTACTGATGAAGAAATGGAAATATTACCTTGTCAATTTCTGGCAATGTCATTTTCACTTATGGTCTCAACCGGGTGGGATCCATATAAATGAATTATCCAATCATTCTTTCTATTTTCTGGGCTATCTTTCAGGTGTACGACTAATGCCTTGGGTGATAAGGAGTCAAATGCTAGAGAATTCATTTATGATCGATACTGCTATTA